AATATTTTAAAATGGTATCTAAAATGACTGGAAAGGTGGAAACAAGACCAGATATAATTTGATCATTATGAGCAAATCCAAAATCGTTGTAGGCATAGCCAATCATTAGTTCCCAACCGTGGGGCGAATGGAATCCGATACATAAATCAGTTACTAAAAGAATAGAAAAGGCTTTTATTGTGTCGCTTAAATTATATAGGAATTCTTGAACCCAAGAATTAAGAATAACAAGTTTTTCATTACCCAGAATAGAATAAGCACTTAGAATAACGAAACAGATTATATTTGTTGAGAAGTGCAAAATTGTATAGATATGATCCTCATTGTGTATCTTGATCAATTGGATTGTTTCTTTGTGGAGCCCCGTACGAAACTTTTGTTTTTGTAGATGTCTTTCCGGGAATTTCTTTATCATTTCGTCCAAGAGGAATAGCTCCTCTAATTCTATGAATTTTTCTAGAATACCCTTTTCTTGAATATCATTCAAAAAAGTTTCGGATTGCCTAGTATTCCACCAATTAGTAACCCAAGATTCTAGACTTTTATTAAATGAGAGAGAGATCCACCAGGGCAAAAAAACTACAAATACTATAGATGAAAGATATCGAAGGGGGATGGATGCGTTCTTTTTTGTCATTTTTTCATCTGTGAATTGGTAATGAACCTACCCAATTCGTTGACTCTATGCGATCTAATATTTCGATCAAACATGAGTTCTATTATAAGGTATCGCGCCTATAATTATTAATCGAGTTTCCGTTTTTTATTTTTTAGTTGTGATTCAGAGGTTAGTCCTTGAATCTAGGGTAGAAAAAATACAGAAATAGAAGAAGAATCCGCTTCGAATTCGAATTCAAATGAATAAATAAACAATAGATTGTTTCCAGATATCTCAATTGATTAAATATTCGAAGTACTTACTCCCCTTTGATGAAGGCTCAAAAGATTCAAATAAAGATTCAAATAATGAATATTTTTCGGATTTCGAAATGAAAGAACTTCTCGTCTATTAAAAATGAAATATCAAATATTTCGACAAAAAATTTTACAGACAAAAAAAGGTTTCGTTTTATGTTATGGCTGCTCCGTACACGTTTGCCCTGCTTTGGCCCCAGGGGGTGCTCTGAAGAAACTTTAATTTAATTTAAATTTAATTAAGTAAGTTATGCTATAAAGAAAAAAGAGGATTCTTGGGGTTTTTCCTCCTGCGGAGAAAGCATTTATTCTTCAGTTCCATTTTCATTTTTCAAAATACTTCAATTGGTACACGCAAGAAATAGGCCAATTCCGCAGCCTTTTGCTCAATTTCTCGTGGAGTCAAATTCTCATCAGTACGAGTCAAGGGAATGGCTCCCAGGCCTCTGATTTCCATATAAAAGACACGACGAGCATAAATACCCTCTTTAACTTCTATTCTGATGGACTGAATATCTTTCATAAAGAATCGTAAAAATGTGCGGCGGTTTTTTCCAGGAAATCCCCAACGAAAAATACACACTATTCCTTCTTTTCTATCAAATCGATCATAACCGCTACCCACATTCCATGTAATTGTGCACCACAAATAGGAACTAATAAAGAGACCCGCGATCCCATAGAAAGACATTACGATCCCTTGTGGGAAAAAATTTATTTGTTGAGACGGAAATAAAGATATCAAATTCTTATCAAGATAACTAGAAATTCCAACCAATAAGAATCCTAATGAACCTAAAAAAAGGATAAAGGCCCAGCAGAAATTACTTGTTTTTCGAGATCCCACTATAAATTCTAGCCATATATACTCTGATCGCCAACTCATACATACTAGATCCAGTTGCATTTTATTGGAATTGAGGGAATAACCAAAATCAATTTCACTTTACTTTTTTTTGTTTCCGAAGTAACTCTCATCAACTAGTACTATTCTGATGTGAACTTTTAACAGTAATTCATCGAATTCGTTAGATATAATAAAATAAAAACATCCCTTTCATATGATTCCCTATCAATAGCTCGGATAGATTGACTTGAATTTCAGACATGAGCTCGAATCCCGACCTATTTTTTAAAATTACTAGAATTCATTTGCCCAGATATCATGGTTACACATTTATAAGTAATATAAGTAAGAGCTTTTTCATTTCTGTTCGGAGAAAGTCACCTGTTATTGTTATACAATATTCTACTAAATGGATATCCGTGTTGGCTAAGTCTTGAAAAAAAACTCGATGAGATTTGACGACATCGGATTTAAAAAATCTTTTTTTTTTGAACATGAAGAAATAAAGAAGCCATTGCAATTGCCGGAAATACTAGGCCCACAAAAGGCACAAAAAGGGCGGGTAAGTTGTTGAGAATTGTCATAGAATGGGTACCTCGATTTAATATTTGTACCTGTTATTGTTATAACGATATATTATAATAATAATGATTTATATTATCATCCGTATATCTATTTCATGTAGAAAGATGAATAAGTCCGTTTATTTATTATTCTTATATTTATTATTCTTATTTTTTTTAGTTTTCTTCTTATATTGTTCTTATCTTCTTCTAATTTCTTTTTTAATAAAAAAGGAGCCTCTTAATTTAATAAAAAAGGAGTCTCTTAAAAATTCCCGAAAGATTCGTTAGAATCCGATCCAAGAGCAGGGATTCTTAGAAAAACTGGGACTTCCTGGGAAATCTAGAAAGATGCAAGATTCTATATTTTCCATATTTGAATTATATACATATGCAAGAGGAAGAGGGGAACATGAAATTTGTTTTATTTGCCCTGCCTCCTAATTCTAAGGAAGAATTCGCTTTTATGCTGTTTTGTTGATAGAGGTTTACTGATTACTAATCAGTAATATCGGTAAAAAAACAATTATCCGCATGATTCTTTCTACACTTAAATCTTAGGTCACCAAAAAAAATTTCTTTTTCGGGTTTTGTTTTATTTTGATTCTGATAAACTAACTAACTAGTTGTTCGCCACAAAAAAAGTTTAACTCAAGACTCTACTTGATTATTTTGATTCAAAGGAAAAAAGGCGTGGAGCTGAAATAGCTCACTCAGAACACCTTTTAAAGGGTTACGTGGTACGATTGGATCGAATAAGCCCTTATGGAATAAATATTCGGCCGCTTGTGAACCTTCAGGTACTGTCTTATTCAATGTTTGTTCAATTACTCTTTTACCCGCAAATGCAATATAGGCATTAGGTTCGGCAATAATGATGTCCCCCAACATACCAAAACTAGCTGTTACTCCACCAGTAGTAGGAGATGTAAGAATTGGCACATAGAATAACTTTTTATTTGATTGATAATCATATATAGCGGAAGATATTTTAGCCATTTGCATCAAGCTCAAACTTCCTTCTTGCATGCGTGCTCCTCCAGAAGCACACACTAGAACAAGAGGTAAAAATTTATTGGTAGCATACTCGATCAAACGGGTGATTTTCTCGCCTACTACGGATCCCATACTACCTCCCATAAACTGAAAATCCATAACCCCAATTGCGATGGGAATCCCGTTTAGTTGACCTGTACCTGTTTGAACAGCTTCCGTTAATCCTGTTTTTTTTTGATAAGAATCAATACGATCTTTATAAAGTTCCTCTTCTGAATGAAAATCAATGGGATCCAGAGAGACCATGTCGTCATCCATTGGATCCCAAGTACCTGGATCAACCGAAAGTTCGATTCTATCTGAACTCCTTATTTTCAAATAATATCCGCATTGTTCACAAATATTCATTTGTGACTTCAAAGATTTCTTATAACTTAATCCATAACAATTTTCACACTGAACCCACAAATTCCTGTATCTTTGAGTTACATCGGGATCATTAGAACTTTTTCTTATAATTATAGTTAAATCACTACCATTCATACTAGTTTTTATATTGGAACTTTCGCCCTCACTACTATTTCTACTTTCACCGCAAATGGAATTATAAATGTAACTGTCACTGTAATTGTTACTACTACTTAAAATGTGACTATCAATACAGATTTGAGACTGAAGATAAGAGTCAACGCAATTATTAATGTGATTCTTCCAACTAGATTTAGTATTATAGATGGACGGAGCATAGTCGGGATCGTTACTTTCAGATCCATTATTCCTATAACTATAATTATGAAAACCGTAAAAAGAACTTTCTAGTTCACTCAGAAAAGAATGATCATTGTTAATCTCTAAAATTCCATTTTCAATATCAAAATATATGGAATAACTGTCCCTATTACTATCCCTAACAAAAAGGGTATCATCAGAGATGAGATTCCGAATGTCCCTGACGTTAACTAAATGATCAACATTACTGTAACTAGAATTGTTACTATCACTCCAACTCTGAATGCTTTTATCTTTATCATTTCTAACCGGGCCCTCGCTTACACTGGTATTTTTAATAGGCCCAAAACTATCCATTGAGTTACTTAACCTTAACCCACACCTGTATTCGAACTCCACCTTAGATGACATTGAGTTGAACCACCATTTTTCCATAGAACTTTCTTGTCCCTATTTACATAAAAATACAATAGATGAATAGTCAATTGAAAGAAAAAATTCTCTTTTGTGAGACCAGACCTCGGAGTATCGCTTCACTATATACAACCTTTTTCAATTATAAATATATAAATAGCGGCCGTCCCCATATTATGTAAAATTGGCATCGAAAAAAGAAATATTTGTTCTCTCCTATGAATATGAAGAACTTTTTTCGTAAAATCCCGTCCACTATCTACTAATATAATAAGTTTATATTTCTAATAAGTTTATATTCCAACACGGAACGAAACGGACAATATACAGGATGGGTAGAAGAAGTTGTGATACTTGGCTCGATCCATGAGAAACTACAACTACGGGATCGAAAAGAATACACCAATCCTAAGGGCCCATAGGATTAATTTGGACCCAACACAACAATAGAAAAAGTTGTGTTTAGTCTTCTATTTTGGTTGTATATCTAGAAAAATCTGTAGTATCAAAAATCTATACAATAGAATCGTTGGGTT